TATGATAATCATCCACGCCTGAAACGTATCTTAATGCCTGAAAGTTGGATAGGATGGCCTTTACGTAAGGATTATATTGCCCCTAATTTTTATGAAATACAAGATGCTCATTGAATAATCAGAAACTAATCTTCACTTCTACAACTCCAGATATTCAAAGAATTTTTGTACATTCTCTTCGAGATCAAACATAGTAATTGAAGTTTCATTCACATATTATTTTTTTTTTAGTTATTGGGTGGGCTAAATAAAATAAATACTAAAAAAAAAAAAATTAGAGGATTCATTGAGATTCTCAAATTTTGAAGATACTTTTTCGAATGAGCCGAGCCACTAGGATGAAACTAAAAGAGTTCCGCATTATGAACTATGTACCGCGCACATCACTTAGATGGGCTATAGAAAGTAACATAGGAGGAAATGAAGAAATAGAATCTGAACAAAATATAGAAGGAAATGAAAGAGGATCATATTCTATTTGTACTGTATCTGAAATGAACTTTGGCTATTCCCATCCTTCAACTCCTCTAGACTATACTTTTTCTCTTTCAACTAACTAATTTAGCCTTTCGAATATGTATAAAGTATTAACGTTTTTTTTGAACAAAAGGAGACACAGTATGGACAAATAAAAAAACAAGAGGAAACAAAATGGAATTCTTTTGTATACTTTATATACATATGATATATATAAGGGGTATATCTCCGACATTGAGATGGATAAATATGTATCATGATTTATACTATTAATGAATATGTATGTCGACCCATATCAATTAATTTTTAGAATATATACTCATACAAATTACTCATGTGCCAGGAACCAGATTTGAACTGGTGACACGAGGATTTTCAGTCCTCTGCTCTACCAGCTGAGCTATCCCGACCATTCACGACGCATCATCCTCATTTTATTTTAATATAGGACTTGGGTCTATGTCAATTAGTCAATTAGAAAAAAGTATTACAAAGTATTATACAGGATCTAATAGAATTTCTTGGATCTTCAAAAATCAATTTTCAAAGTTTCAGTACAGTACAAGTAATGATATGTATTGTTAATTATTCAAATTTAATGGATTCCTTGCTCAAATCATTTGTACTGTACGCGTATCATATATATCACACACAAGTCTTGTGATAAGAAAAAAATTTTCGTTCAGATCCATTTGTGAAAGAAAAGAGTAGAATGAGAATGAATGATAAATATAACGAATTTTTATTTGAATCGCTAACAAAATGATAAAATGAAAATAAATAATTAGGGAGTCAACCGGGTCGTTTTGGGGATAGAGGGACTTGAACCCTCACGATTTCTAAAGTCGACGGATTTTCCTCTTACTATAAATTTCATTGTTGTCGATATTAACATGTATAATGGGACTCTATCTTTATTCTCGTCCGATTAATCAATTATTAAAAAGATCTATCAGACTACGGTGGAGTGAATGGTTTGATCAATGAATATTCGATTCTTTTTTCAATTTTTAATCGATTCACAACAAGTCTTTCATTTTTCATATAAATATAAAAAAATACAGATTTGGGTCGTCATTAATCATTTTGAGATAGTATTTCAGTACTATACGTATGTATATAGGTTTATCCTTCATCCTTGCTGAAGTTTCGATGGAAGGATTCCTTTACTAACACAATGCAGCCAACTCCATTTGTTAGAACAGCTTCCATTGAGTCTCTGCACCTATCCTTTTTTATTTTCGGTTTATGAAACCCTTGTTTATTTTCATAAAACAGGATTTGGCTCAGGATTGCCCATTTTTAATTCCAGGGTTTCTCTGAATTTGAAAGTTCTCACTTGGTAGGTTTCCATACCAAGGCTCAATCCAATTAAGTCCGTAGCGTCTACCAATTTCGCCATATCCCCTCTTTTTTTTGATGTGATTAAGATCACATCATGATGCCGCCCCCCCCCTTTTCTTTCATTTCTATTATGCTGGACCGGTTGAATTCATTAGATACCGGTTCCTATATTGAAAAGTTTTTTCTACTATTTGATTTCTTGTATATTTTCTTTCATCTCTATCGGAGACCCGTATTTGGTCCAATCAGAAATGATTCTATCATTTCTATATCATCAATTCAATATAGATCGCATAACATATATATTATAGTATAATATATATTTATTATACTTATATATGCCCCTATTTCTACCGTTTTTAGCGTGAATTTTAAAATACTTGAACGGTCGATTCTTTTTTTTTTTTTTCGTCTTAGCTTTCACCTTTCCGAATGAAACCAGAGGAGTGTTTCATTATGATCTGGATTGCGCTTTTATCTTTCATGTTATTCTTAGGGCAGGCCTTCTATAACATAACAAAAAAAAACATTATAACATAACAAAAAAACGAAAAGGAAGATTTGAGTATTATTAATTTTAAATTCAATTAATAGCCATAACTAAAACTAATAAAATGGCTATAACTAACCATTCCGTTAATTTAGAATTAGAAGAGAATTCAAAATAAAATTATTTATT